TCTACATTCATTCCCTAATCACACATGACTTTGAACGTTGATTTTACTTCACATAGCTTTTCGTCTCCTTGATAGCTGGAAGAGAACGTTGAGAAGCTGATCTGTCTTTCCGCGCAGAATCCTCTTTATCTAAAGTAAAGAGCAGAGTTGCGATAGAGAACCTATTTGCTTTCTTCGACTCCCTTGCCCCTGTCCTTGCAGCAAATTCAAAGAGTTGTGTGGCATTGACTAACTCACTATTCCTGCCTGAAGGAAATGCATGAGCGAATCTTTCAGTTGCAATTCCCCTTTCCAAATCTGAATCAAAGAACGGGATCAAGGGGTGGAGCGGCAAATCAAAGTCGGCGATGGGACTGATGCTCTTTCATTGCTTCGAGGATCACATTTCTTTTCAGGTCAGAATCTGATTGATGCGTTGTAACATCCACTGACTCAAAGAACTACCCTTTAGTAAATAAATCCCAGGGAAAGTCCATTTATGTTCAAATCTCTAGTGTAGTGGCTGGTTTCTCTACAACTACATCATAAGAAGAAGCCAGGTCTGAGGCCAGCGAGCTCAAGATCAGGAGCCAAAGCGGACCGAAGAAGGCTTCATCTGCTCCAAGCCCCTAAAGAAGTGAAGGGACTTGCTTTCCTAAAAAAAAATGAAATGGAAAGAGTTCGTTTCTTCCTCAAATTGTAAACATGGGTTGTCCAACTGGAAATGATAACAGAATGCATAGGTCAAACGAAGGAGTCCCAATAAGCGGATGAATATAGTATACCTATTTCCTCTATGAGGGAGAAAGCAAATTGAAGAACCCGCGGATATGTGCAAAACTTCAATTCTTCTTAGCCAAGGCTTTCCAACTCTTATAGTAGATAATATATAAAGCGATAGAGCTGGTGGATGGAAATGAAAATGTCCTCCAGAATGAAAGTGATAGAATAGATAAAGAAAGGGCGCAAAACGCAGTCCTCCAACGGAATCAATGGCATTCCTTTCTTACTAGTCCTTACGAACTCTACATTGCTTACAAGGTTGAATAGCAGAAAGCCTTAGCTTTAGCTACTTCAATCTCTCCTTTCCTCATATTCGAGCAAGGAAAGCTGTACAAAGGAAAAGGTATTCTAAAGACTTGTTTGCAAAAAATGAAAAATCTCTTACTTAGAAAAAGTACCTGCAGATTCCTGCCCAAAATCAACTGCTATTGAATCTAAGCCAATTGAATGGAATCAGATCATCCGTTTCTGGTATGTTGGGTGTCATCCTATCCAGTACTGGATGCAGTAGAAGGTGCTCTCGGGCGAATTCCCGGCTAAAAAGTACACTGAGTTAGGCGAGAATTGTCTCGAGATTGACAGATTTACTTAGGGTAATTAGGAGTTGTTTGGAGGTGGGTACCATGGAAGAGGTAGGTTATCCCTGAAAAAGGGACTCGGATAGGAATAGAGACTAGAAGCTGACAGCAAGCTCTTAGTCTTGGCTTCTTCTTACTTTATTTTATGGAGACAGGGTTACTACCATACTTGGAGCACGAATTCATATGTAAGATGCCCAGTTGGATCACTAATTCGTAGATTGACAACCTCTAGAAAGGGCCTTTTTCCCAAAAGATTCCTAATCGAATTTCGTCGATATTGAATACCTTATTGACTTTGAGACTACTAATAGCAACGAAGCTGACTCGACCAGTTTACAACTTCGAAAGAAGGAGAGCGGAGATCTTTATTTCAATCGAAGGGTCATGGGTTTTTTCATAGGCACCGGACTGAGGTATGAAATGAAGGACGAGTTTAACTCGCTTCGGGCTCAAGCTTAGATAGAAGAGTCCAATGAGCCCAAATGGAAATTCGATAGAAAACTAAAGCTGAGAAAGTCACAATCCATTGAATAAGATCGGCTAAAGGTGAGAGCTCAAAAAGGAAAGAAAAGAAGTCGCTCACCCGCCTACGATTGATTGGAGACTTATTCAATAGGACCTCCTTTAGGGGTCTATTTTCTCTGACTTGACTCAGCTTGACCTACTTGACTCAGCGGTTAGAGTATCGCTTTCATACGGCGAGAGTCATTGGTTCAAATCCAATAGTAGGTAAACCCGGCCGAAACCCCAGCAAGAAAACCTCCTCAAAATATTTCCCTGGCAACCTTTTAAGGGAACCCGCCCAGAAGCTTCGATTTGTCAAAGCTGCGCTAAAAGCCTTGAATTAAAAAGTGTAAGGTCGATAAAAGAATAAGAAAGGCCATAGAAGAACTAGACGCCATTCAATCCCAGCTATCCTTTTTCCAGTTCAATGAAAGGCTCGCAGAGCAGAAGAGTATATTATCAAATTGGATGAGTTGAATGGATACAGAAAAGGATGGGGACTACAATATCAAAGACTTCCACGCTACACTCACAGAAAGAAGGGCAGGGAAGACTATCAGTATCAGGAGAATAAAGGATGAGAGTGGAACCTGTGGAAGCCTACATCAAAAGAAAAGACAGGCGGAACTCTACTTTATTAATCTAGTGGGCACAGCTAGCAGAGTGGAGGGCCTCTATAATAGGTTAGGCTTCTTTCTTCTGGGAATTGGCAGTTGCTTTAGCAGCTGTGCATATCTTAACTAGTGGGCTTAGTCCGAAAAGAATATTGCCTGCTCTTCGTAGAGCAACTATGTCACTTCTGTCTATTAGTGAAAGGCTAAGGCTCCATCCATCCGAACTTTCGAATGATTCCTCTATCAAAGTTATGAAATAAGTTTGTTAGAGAAAGCTAGGTTTCCCTAAGGAAGGGTTTTCTCGCTCAGTGTCATCGTTCCGGTGATCACCTTCAGGTCAGGATACTGAAGTGGAATGGATTGCATTTCAATCTTGCCTATGATGTTGATTATTTTCCCCAGCGTATGTGGTCTTGAAGAGCCTTTCAGCGGCTTAAAGGCTGGAATTTACGGACCGGACTACTACGTGTCGGTTCCTTTTCAATCTAAAAGAGCAAAAGCCTATTCTCCCATCTACCAGCAGCCTAATTCCCCCTCTTTCCAATCCTAGCTCTACGGTTGATTCGAGAAAGAGGAAGAGGACCGAAGGAACAACCTAAGAGACCAATCCAAATCCAAACCTCACCTCTTCGCTTCTTCCTCTCTAGGCTTAGGCTTTCACGGGAGCTCTCTCTTCTTTCTTGTTGAAGAAGCTGTTCAACTGTGGCTAATCTCCGCGAAGGTTCGCAGGAATATGCTCTTTGCCTTTAGCCTGGCACTTTCCATTTCATCAGCTGCTGTTAGCTCTCCAGGTAGCGACGGAACTTAGGGATGAACGGATTTCTAAGTTTTCCGCTTTGACTTTAAAGAATAAAGTTACGAAGTCTCCCCGACTTTGATTTAGGGCCCGGCTACGATCCGATCTGTCTTCTCTTATGCTAAGATATTTCTAGTTACCTTGCAAACACTCTAAGACGCAACAACAACGGTTATTTAACTAAGACTTTTCTTCCGATAACAAGAACAGAAACACCGGTTATTGCCTACACTGGTTATTCAAGACCGGCTACGAGAGCTGTACCACCGAATACTGAATCAATTGCTAGTCTTCCCACACCGCTGACTTTGACAGAAGCGGATTGCCAAGAGTTGATTCATTACCATTTGTCCTGAAAAGCCCAGGTGGAACATACAGTAAACCTTGCCCCAGTCATTCTAGCAGAAACTTTCCGATCACTTCATCATTGTAGACTCTGTGGAGAAGGAAGGTTCGTAGGATGTTAAGCAACATTTGACCTACGCCACACTTTCGATTCTCCGAAAGTTCTAATCGAAGGCATTGAAGGTCGGCAAAAAGCAAGCTAATTCGGGTTATATCAAGGAAACGGCTCTCTTCAAAATTCGAAGACAGAGGGAATTTGGCTATACCACACAAGATGACAGGCAGTGAATATCCCCGAGTGCCTCTTTTCCGCGAACTCTAAATAGACTTTAAGTAAGAATGTGGAACTCTTATTCGTTACTTTTGATCAAGACGAGGCGAAAGAAAAAAGAGCCAGACTGTCGTGTACTTTAAGGTGTCCTTCGATTCGGGGGGCGGCTTTTCTTTTAATGTGTAAAAATGAAGGTCCTCCCAGGGGCTCAATGCGATGGAAGGGTTGGGATTTTCTTTGAATATATAAGCCTAGAGTCAAAGATCCCGATTGGACTACACGGCGGAGCAGATTCTTTTAATAGCGGTTGCTAGTCAAAATCATAAGCCGAGCACAAGCCTACCTGCGGACTAGATTCTAATTATATCAAAACCCAAGGGTTGTTCGGACTGGTACGATCTTGACTTCGACTCCGACCCCCGAAGTCAGGTATGACGCTCCTATAATCATATGATGAATGTTTTAGAGGATCTGCAGGTCGTGAAGGGGATAAGAAGGACTCTTGGTGAAAGGATTTTTTCTGACCTTTCAAATCCTCATCAACTAACTAGTTAATGAGACTTCTCCAGAAGAGTCTTCTTTTGAATGCCTTGAGGAGCTCCTCTTTTTATCAATCGTAACAAAGCAGAAATGATTTCGTCTTGTAGGGACGACCGACTTGGAATTGGAATGCAATGTTGGCATTTACATTCCCTTTTTCAACTTCAGGGCTTTAGCGTTCCGGATTCAAATCCTTTTTTGGTTCCCGGCTTACTCTAAGCTAGACAAAATCCCTTCTTTCAAAGTCACTAGAAAGATAATAAAAGAATCAAAAGGTCTAATGAGCTAACCAATCCTCCTATCCTATGGGAATGCTTTCCTAAACTCTGATTGCTCTTGCCGACTCGGAACGAAAAGATAGCGAGGGATTGAGAGATTCCTCGTTGGATTGGGAGACCAACTCGGAAAGAAAGAAAGAGGCTTGGATGCTAGGGATAGCTTGAAGAACGAGTACCGGGAGAAAGGACCTTCTTTTGAGGAATGAGGATTAGGAAGCTTACTCGTAGAAAATAAAGTTGGCACCTACTAAACCAAGTGCCTGAAAAGGGGTAGTGAAAAAGGCGAAGGCAATCTCGGATTGTTCAGACACTGCCTTTGGTTCATTACCCGTTGAGAAGGCAGTAGAAGAGGTAGCATTCGCAGACCAAAGCAAAGACGGCTGGGGATTCTTCATAGCATAGCAAGAAGGAAGGGCGTGCTTAATACATAAGGACTAGTAGAGGCAGTAGAGGTCCTTCACCATGAAGATTGTATGCTTTCCTTTTCACTCAACAATGAAAGCTAAACGAAACCGATTCCAATCTCTTTTCCATTCAGAAAGAGAATCGATTATGTAGCTCACAGAAGGGGTGATCAAAGAAGTTGACTAAGTGAATGGGAATCCGATAGCTCTACCAGCCTTGGAAGAGTAGTCAGAGGCAATTCGCTAATATTGAACCTTTTCTATCATTTTTCTTTCCTCAAGCATGAAACGGAGTTGAGCGGTAGGCATTCCTTTCCATTACAGTGGGAAAGCGTATGCGAGTCATAGAGTTCTTCCAGTAAGGTTTGAGGTCACAGGTACCGATGCAGTGGAAAAGGAAAACTAGGATATAAACAAGATCCATTTGTTTCAAGTTTAGGGCCCCCTAGTGTTACAAGCTACTGCTTGCGAAGGAAAGAAAGAGTTGCTAAAGCTCCATGAAAACAGTCTCCTTAAGATAAGATAACCATGCATAAATTTCGCTAAGTTCTGTTAGGTTCTTAGTAGCAGTCGGCGACCTTTTCTTCTTTTACTTCACATAGCTTTTCGTCTCCTTGATAGCTGGAAGTTCTCCAAAAGTATGAAAAGCAGGAGGACTTTGTACCATCCATTCCAGTGTAGTTGAATTCAGTTCAAGAGCCCAAGGACTCGGAGCACATCTTTTGTTATTTCCACTGCTTAAAGTGATTGTTACGACCACGAAGAAACAACAAATCCCAACTACGGATATATAAGAGCCAAAACTGGAAAGGGCATTCCATCCAGCGTAAGCATCCGGATAATCTGGAATACGACGTGGCATACCTGAAAGCCCTAAGAAATGCATAGGAAAGAAGGTCAAATTAACCCCGAAAAAAGTGATCCAAAAATGGATTTGACCTAAAGTTTCAGGGTATGTCCGACCAAAGATTTTACCCACCCAATAGTAAAATCCTGCAAATAAAGCAAAAACGGCTCCCATAGAAAGTACATAATGGAAATGTGCAACCACATAATAAGTATCATGTAGAGCAATGTCTAGCCCTGAATTTGCCAGGACTATTCCAGTGAGTCCTCCTATGGTGAACAAAAAGATGAATCCTACAGCAAATAACATGGGTGTTTTGTATTGTATCGAACCCCCCCACATGGTAGCGATCCAACTAAAGATTTTGATTCCAGTGGGGACAGCTATGATCATGGTAGCTGCGGTGAAGTAGGCACGGGTATCTACGTCTAAGCCCACAGTAAACATATGATGAGCCCAAACAAGAAATCCTAAGACACCAATACTGATCATGGCATAAACCATGCCTAGATACCCGAAGACCGGTTTTCCCGAAAAAGTCGAAACGATATGACTTATGATACCGAATCCAGGCAGAATGAGAATATACACCTCTGGATGACCGAAGAACCAAAAGAGATGCTGGTATAAAATTGGGTCTCCCCCTCCAGCGGGATCAAAAAAGGTTGTATTAAAGTTTCGATCGGTTAATAACATGGTAATTGCCCCTGCCAGTACCGGGAGTGATAATAAAAGTAGGAATGCTGTCACTAGAACGGACCACACAAATAGGGGTAATCTATGCATAGTCATTCCAGGTCCACGCATGTTGAAGATAGTTGTTATAAAATTGATAGAACCTAAAATGGATGAAATACCAGATAGATGAAGACTAAAAATTGCTAAATCAACTGCTCCTCCAGAATGACTGGTAATACCACTTAAGGGCGGATAGACCGTCCACCCAGTGCCGCTACCTACTTCTACTAAGGCTGAGCTTAATAGGAGCAAGAGACTTGGTGGCAACAACCAGAATGAAATATTATTTAATCGTGGAAATGCCATGTCAGGTGCACCTATCAGAATCGGAACAAACCAATTACCAAATCCACCTATCATCGCCGGCATAACCATAAAAAAGATCATTAAAAAAGCATGAGCTGTTATTAAAACATTATAAAGTTGATGATTCCCACCAAGAATTTGATCGCCGGGTCGTGCTAATTCCATACGAATCAGTACTGAGAAGCATGTGCCCATCACTCCAGCAATGGCACCGAAAATAAAATAGAGAGTCCCTATATCCTTGTGGTTTGTGGAGAACAGCCATCGAACCAGATTTTTCATAAATTAGAGATTCTTTCGTTTATTACCTTATCAGAGAGGGGTTAGGTATTTAGTAACTCGAGCATTTCTTGTTTACTCGAACAGCAAAGGAGAGGAGAGGTCCAACGGAACTTGCCGAGTGAAAGAGTTATTCTATGAAATAAAATCTCGTAAGAGAAGAAATCTCTGACGGGTAGAAAGAGTTATCTCTTCATCCACTAAGGAAAGTGTACATTGACTTGGTCAACAACCCAAGTCTTCCTACCCTACCTTGGTTATCCGCTTTCATGCTACCACTGAGCGGACTTTCCTATAAAGAATAAGATAGATTTGGCCCTATCGGGTTGGTCTTCACCGAGTCCTAAAATTTGCATTCGTCCTGCAAAACGCATCTTAGTAGCGGCTGGGAAGCCTTCGATACCGGAAATCGCTTTGAGCATATTTCATCTATGAACAGGTTCATTACTAGCATGGGGCACTGCCAACAAGGGAGTGAGGGCTTGAGCACTTGCTGAAGTGCCGGTTCTTCCAAGATTCCTTTGCATTTCTCGTGGACGAACTACTTTCTTTTAGTTTTCGCTTTGACTTCACACTTCTCCATATTTAGTTTATACTAATAGGTAGGCTACTCTAATCTTCCAGGATCACTTTTCTAGTTCCATCATTTGATTTGCTTTTGTTTCCTCGTCGAGACAAAGCATAATAATAAGCAATGGAGATCCATGAAGCCATGATAGAGTTTTCACCTGATTCATACAGAAGGACGATAGCCTTTAGTCAAAATTCCTTATAGTAAGTGAATTATGACCCGACTTTCACCTCCGAAGAGGGAATTCCTGTTGATGTAAAACTCTTCCTCTCCTTTCAGTCGAGCTAGTTCTTTCTTCCCCGCTATAAGCTAACAACTGTGTTCTTACTTCCCACTTACTTCCCTGCAGTCCCATCTTATTAGACAAAGGGAACAGAAGAAAGAAATAGATATCTTTCAATGTGGGGAATCCTTACCTTAGCTGTCTTTACTTTCCTTGTTTAAAAGGCATCCAATCCAATGTTTCATAACTATTTGTTTATGGGGAATCGATTGTTAGTTAGCTGTCCAATTGAAAGCAGTCCCATGCCTTTAACCAACCGGCACCAGCAATTCAATTTCAAAATACTGCTCCTATTATCAGTCTCAGTTGCAGTTGAGGCTTCGTAGAAGGGCCGGATATACCTCTCCAGCAGGAGATTTCTTCCCGAGTCACGCTTCTTCCAGGCTTAAGGGGCAGCCAGGACATCAGAAGTCAATTCAAGACTTAACAGGATCGGTATATGGTTTTGCATCAAAGGCAATTCGCGGTGAAAGAAAGTAGTCTCTGTTCCTAGTAGCTCTTGCTTCAACCTTGACATCAGAAAACTACCAATTCAACCTTTCCAGTAGCATCCACTCCTAATAACTCTTCTTCCACGAACAGGTTCGGCTCTTGGGCAGACTAGAGGACGCCTTTTCATCTTCCTCAGAGCATACGCCAAAGAGCTTTCGATAGCCTCGGACTCTACATTAATCTGGTTGGGAGTAAGACAGGGTTAGAAGCAGACAAGAAAGAGCAGAAGAGGATCTTTGTTATCTGCTTACTTTATGTTTGAGTTTGATCTCTGACTTGTCTAACTCCATCTGTACTTTAGCATTCACTAATCCATCACTTCCCTATCTTATCTATCTTAAATCCAACTTGGAGGTTTCCCTGACCACCCATAAGAAAAAAAAAAAGATGATTAAATAGGCATAATCTAAAGGAAATAAGTTTATTAGAATAAGAAAGAAAAACAAAACTAAAGAAAGGATTTCCCAATCTATCCCTTGCACAAAAAGACTACTTAGAACGCTCATAAAAAACACAGAAGAAGAAGTCATCGAATAAGTAATAATGGGGTAGGAATAGGTAAACTAACCCTATTGCTAGTCTTTGTCTTTCTAGTGTCCTCAATTGTCCGCCTCTGAATGGCTTTGTCAGAGCTTTCTGTCGTTCCGTTCCCTCAGGTCTTGGGGGAGTAGAGCTGCTTCTTTCAACTCGGAGGAACACGCCTCATTGGAGAACTTGTTGTAGTTTCAGGTATGACTAGGAAATGCAATATACGCTAGGTCCTATAAGGCCGGTGAGCCGCCGTTAGGCCGTTAAGGCTAATTACATGAAGGGATCCAAGAGAAGGTAGGTATGGAATTGGCTTTAGTGCTCTATTAGGTAAAGGGGTGCTTTAGTAGCCTCCCCTCACTCTATATTGACCATCTGACTTCTTTTTAAAGGAGAACAGTGACGGTTCCTTCTAATTCTGTAAGTGGATTAAGGTCAGGCAACATAGAATGCCGAGTTAGAAGCTCGAGTTCAACGGCTTGTGGTTGTTAGGGATTAACCCAGTGGGGTTAGAGCCTATGGAGTAAGTGAGGGTGCGAATAGACTAGTTGCTAAGTTGTATCTCCGGGTCAGCTAGCTCTTCTGGTAGGGCAGCTCGGCTTGCAGCTGTTGCATCTCTTGTAGCTAGGGCAGCTCAGTCAGGTCAGGTAGCTGGCATTCCTTAGCTAAAGAAAAGCAAGGGTCAGATTGTCAACTAAGGCACCCACTTAGGGCAAGGCAGAAGCCAAAGGCGGAAGACTGAGTTCATCGAAAGCCGAAGGCGAAGGGTGAAGGTGGGTTCCGACCTGGAAGTCATTACCAACATTCAAACAAACAAATGCCAGAATTACAATTGGTTTTATGAATAATAGCCAGAGAGCA